CCATTACGAGTTTACTGCATATATCTATATATATATATATATATACCATATGTACATTCTATATATGTACTATATCTACATATATATGCATATGAACTCATTCAAGGACAATAAATTTGATTTGTCTAATACTAATAAGTGGGTAAGATTATGAATATTTAATATTATTGGTATTTTAATATTCTTATTTTTAGTAAATAAAAATGCAGTGAATTGTTTCAAGACCAATATGATTTATGATCAATCAGAATAAGATTGGCTTGATTAATACGTGTACCAATCTGACATCGACATAAAAAAATTCAAGATATTTTTATCGAATCATGTGATAATGGAATTCGATTTATACCCTGAACCGAATTCTCATTAAAAAATAAAAAAGAAAATTTCTACCGTTTTTGACTTTTCTGGTTTAGTCTGAGATATGCCTATTTCATCTGAACGATGAACGAATCAATAAGTTCAAATTGAAAAAATGAAATTAAATGAGCTTTACCCCCTCTTTTCCGTCGGACCAAGCATTGCCTGAACTGAAGGAATCCTATATTTCGTTTATATATATATATTAGGTTCATTCATGAACCATCCAAAAAAAATAGTCTTTAGAATCCTAAACATAGGAAAGACTATTCGGATCTACTCATACCATTACATTAGATTATATTGACAATTCCAAAAAACTACTCATACTATCATGATAGTATGATGACGGTCGGGCCGATATGCCCCTATCGTCTAGCGGTTCAGGACATCTCTCTTTCAAGGAGGCAACGGGGATTCGACTTCCCCTAGGGGTATGGTACTACGATTAGATTATCAATAAGCCTAGAATTAATTCTTCCTGGGTCGATGCCCGAGCGGTTAATGGGGACGGACTGTAAATTCGTTGGCGATATGTCTACGCTGGTTCAAATCCAGCTCGGCCCAAAAGTTTGCCGCCCCATGAGTATGATATAACCAATTTGTTCTACAGAAATGCCCAATACGTAGAAATAAAGAGAAAGAGTCAATTTCTTTTTTGCTCTATTCATATATAGTTTTCTCATCCGTTTTGATCTTTCTAACGATTTAGATTGATGATCCTTAAGTATCAAGAAAGAAAAAGAGTCCTTTTTCTCCTCATTGAAAAATTGATTATACATTGTAGGCAATAACCAGTAGTTACTAATAATCTGTGTTATGCTAACTATAGTCTAGTCAGTCCATAGCTATGTTGATATCAGTATATCATTCACATCTCGCTTACAACACAACAAAAAGAATATTTTTATGAAACCATATGTATGTCATCATAGACCTCACTGGGATTGTAGTTCAATCGGTCAGAGCACCGCCCTGTCAAGGCGGAAGTTGCGGGTTCGAGCCCCGTCAGTCCCGAACTAGGACCATCAATTCATCTCTCTATTCTCTGTGAAAAAGGGGCAGGTACCAAGATCTAATTCCCTCCAGGTGGAGGATCTTTTTTCTTTTGCTTTTTGTTTCGTATTTTTCATCAGACAAATACGGAAATTTCCATTTCTTCACCAGTATCGATTGATGGGGTGGAGACATAGGTAGATTGGTACAAGCGGCAGTATTACTATATTAAATTAAGTATGGTAAGAGATACCCGTTTAACTGATTGTTCTTGATCAATGAAATGCAATAGGATGCCTATATTTTTATCGGGAGTACATACATAAATTGTATTGGTTTATTGTACGATACAGAATGCACTTACCATAATTACCTCGGCAGACTACTTTTCGGGTTGAATTACACTCTTTCTAGCTCTGACTTTGGTTGTGTATTCTCAATTACTAATTGGAAACAGTTTATTTCATTCTCATTCAAATTTCCCATTTTTTTTAGTAAATTTGTTGGAATATTAAATCTTTTATACTTAACCCGCCCTTTTTCCATCTCACCTCTACTCTTTGGATATGTGTGTGACCCGTAGAATAGCAGTCATATGCTATTTCATATGGTAATTGTATGTATAAGTATAAAGAAGACGGTAGTCTATAGAAAAAAGTGGAAAAATATGAGATGAAAAATTCAATGGGATTCCTTTTTGGATCAGGAATCCCATTTTTGATTTTTTATGGATAAAAAATTATCCTATGTTATTATATTATTCAATTCTCGACGATGAATCTATTTGATAGATCAGATATTATTATTCATAATATTGATCCGATTCAGGATCATCAGGATTCAATTCATCCCATTGAATTTACAGGAGTTAAATTTCTCATCTCTATGGGATTAGATCCCGAGTTATTGTGAAACAAAAAACAATGAGATTATGGAAGTAAATATTCTCGCATTTATTGCTACTGCACTCTTTATTCTAGTTCCTACTGCTTTTTTACTTATCATCTATGTAAAAACAGTCAGTCAAAATGATTAATTTCACTGAAACTTGAATTATTAGTTCTTATCAATGATTGAAGAAATGAAAGAAAGGGATTCAAACTCCAAGTCTTAAATGAAATGATCGGGGGTGGAATCAGAAGTATCTGAGTATGTAGTAAAGAACTACATACTCAGATACTATTCTATAGTTGTATAGTATTTTTTAGTTAAAGTTGTATACAGTTATTTTATATATATATATATATAGATCGCAATATGCATGTCATATATTAGATGTACCTCTATCTAAATTAAATAGCATTCCATTTTCTCTTCTTCAATAGATCAATTTGTATGGATTTCGATTAATCCAAAGAAAATAATCGAAGACCAACTCTTCTATTCTAATTCCTAGGTTTCTTTTAATTTTATATAGGATATATGGATCCCGAGATCCATCGAAAGAATCGATAGAAGAATAGTATGTCCATATACTATAAAAAAAAATAGAATTAGGGATTGATTTTTCTCATTGTAATATCCATTATTCTGTTAAGAAGTGGTCCATTAAAATAGAATATTTAGGAAGAATTCAATTGGAAAAAAATTTCCCATTATGTTATGTGTAGATTTGAATCTGGAAATATAACTATGATAATCATTCATTCTTTAATCGAATGATTATTATTCATTATTGTATTTTCTTGTTCATTATTGTATTCCAGTATAATTTTGAAAGAGAGACGTTTTTTTAAGGTTTCGCAAAACGATCAATTAAAGAATTAATACAATTTGATTACCAAATTGATTACTCAATCAGTACTACCCCTAGAGTCCACTCCTTCCCCATACTACAAGTGAAAGGGAAAAGGAAAAGACCACCATTAAAGCAGCCCAAGCAAGACTTACTATATCCATGTTGAATTATGCCCCCTATCTCTATGAAGGAATTATTCCATTATTGATCAATAATCATAGTGGAATTAATGGCGCATAGTCAAAAAGGATTCTGACTTAAGGCTATTAATCCAATGAATCCACCCATAACAAGCAAGATAGATAACTATCTATCAGATAGTTCCATTTCCTCTTTGATCTAAACCCTTATTGTCTGTGAAAGAATCGGGAGACGGCACCACTATCTTGCAAAGCAAAGGCAAAGAACATTTTTTCTTCAACTTTAGTTTTTACTATATATACTATATATACTATATATATTATATATATTATATATATATATTTTACTGTACTATATAAGATAAGAATAGTAAGAATAAAATAAGATAAGAATAGTAAGAATAAAAGAAAAACTATACTATATAAATAAAAAAAAATAAGAATAAAAGAAAAGTCGAACAGCCCATTCTGTTTGAATGTCTGAACACTCAGAGCTTTTAGTGAGCCTGGATATAAAGTATTTTCAGTCCTTTCCGCAACTCCTAAATGGATTTCCCATTAGATTAGCCTATCTAATCTAATTCCAGATAGAATCAACACTACCTTAGTATAGGTAGTGTAAGATAATTAGGAAGTTTTGATAGTCTTTCGTATAATGCTTTCTCCTAGAAGAAAAAAGGGGAGTCCTTTAGTTTAGGAACCTTTATAGGATTTTCAACGTATTACAACGTATTACTTTGATAGTTCTGAATCCCAAAATTGACTCTCACTATTTATTTGTTTGATTCCATTTTTTTATCAAAAAAATGACTTGAAACAATCATTAATAAGCGGAAGTTGTTTCAACCCTATTGGTTGGGATCATTTTGGGCCACGCACAGAATCCCTCAAAAATTGACAGTTTTTTAGAGAATCTATGTATTCTAAAAATCAAGTATCAACAGGTCTAGCCTAGTCCTTTGTTCCTGCTTCTGCGGGTCAAGAATTCGTCGAACAATTAACAGGATAAGAAATTCCAAGTCTTTTGTTGATTAGGCGACACCCAGATTTGAACTGGGGATAAAGGATTTGCAGTCCCCCGCCTTACCACTTGGCCATGCCGCCAAATCTGATCCAAAATGGATAAAAATATTATCTATATTCTATTCTATATTATTAAATTCTTTTGGAAATTACTGAGAACCCCCCACCCCTTTTTTATTTGGATTTTGAATTCCATTATACTTATTCCTTTTCCTTTCCAAAAATGAATTCAAAAAATGAATCTCTATTCTTTATTGAATTGAATCCCGTTTAGATTATTCTCTTCGATTGATTGTATCTCAAAACACACATACCACTAAAAAACTTCCTTTCTTTCTATTGAAAAAAAAAAATGGATTTCCGGCCACAGACTGAAAAATTCAGGACAAACTGTGTTTCCTTAATTGTATAAGAAAAACAAATCGATTTACGACTAATCAGTATAAATTACTTTGAATAATAGATCGTTTTCAATTTCCATTATAACAATATATATGTGTATATGTAAACCCCAGAACAGAAATTATTACACAGATATCGTATCGAGTGGAGTCTCCCTCTTATGCACATATCCCTATAGAAAAAACCGCCTGAATTTTTCATTGAATATATTGAATAAAAAATGGGAATTGTGATATAGTGCGACCCCACCTATGCTTAGGTTGCTCAAAATAAAACTACAATATAAAGGATACGATATGAAGATAGCTAGATAACTCTATCGGCATATGTCTAATAAATAC